ATTCTGTAAATCTTTTCGTCTCGGATTCAATGAAAAATTCATTCTAGTAGTGAAAAGGAATCGATAAATCTTGAAATGATAGTCCTATCACTCCACTACTACTGTAGTGTTCATCTACTGATTAGGTCTTGAATAAGATTGGATAAGGATAGGTCGGACGAGAAAAATAGAATTCCATTTTTAGTTTAGTTGGAGAAGGGGTTGAAGAAAAACCTTGTATACAGACTCATGTAAAGTATATGAGTGCTTCCGCATTTATTCAATATTAGTTAGATTAATAAAATTGAATATCTAATTAGATTTCTTTTTTATATTTATTTAAATCTTTAATAGTTCTAATTTTTCTCTAATTTTCTATTAAGATTCTTCATTTTTATTATTAAATTAATATTTTTATTTAATATATTATTTCATTTGGAAATAAGAGATGCAAATAAGAGTATGAGTATGCAAAGTAATCTATCTTGATTCTCTATTTTTTACTTTTGAGTTAATGAAATGGGGGGCAAAAGAAAACATAGGTCTTTTTATTCCTACCTGTTACTAAGATTAATTCCCTTAATACTTCAAAAGATATCTCTGGATTTTTTTCTTTATGCTTAATATTTTTTTATTCTACTAGAAATCAGATAAGAACTTGTTAGATGTTCTAATTGGATTTATTGGATTGTTTCGTCAATGGTGTTATCCCGGAATCTTTTTTTGACTCTGTACCAGCGATTCCACTATTATTATAAAATTTTTAGTGAAAAATAAATAAAAAAAGAACATAATACAAGATAAAATAATACAAGAAAAATTAGTAAACAATAATGAAATAATTCCTTCATATTGATAGAGATAGGAGACAAAATTGACATGGATATAGTAAGTCTTGCTTGGGCTGCTTTAATGGTAGTTTTTACATTTTCCCTTTCCCTTGTAGTATGGGGAAGAAGTGGACTCTAAGGGTACTACTAATTGAGTTAAGGGATCAAACTGTATCAATTGTTTTATAGCTGGGTTCTGAAATCTTTTAACTATTGAATTTAGTTATTTTATTATTAATACTAATTAATGAAATGCAATTATATCTGCATTTTGGAATTCTATTGTATTCCAGTGGTGTAATGTATTCTATGTATAATATTGAAAATACTCTTTAAATCAAACAAATATTTGAATTGTTACCATCTTCGTATTTTGAAAGTGAAGGGAGTACAAATAATAGGAAATTGATTCCTATTCTAACCAAATTCTTTCTAAGATTTCTATTTCGATGAACTGGTTACCACCAATCTTTTCGAAATATGAAAAAGTTTTTCATAGAACTCCCGGATCATCTGTCAATTAATTAATCAATTGATTTTTCAGAATGCTAAAAAGATTACTTTATTTATCATATTTATTAAAAAATAGGATACTGGGATTCTGAAAAGAATAAGAAATAAAAAAATTCAAATCAGAAGAATAAGAGTTGCTTTTTGATTATTTCAGATTGATTGGAACCAATACAAATAAAATAGATTAGATGAAACAAAGAAAAAAATGTGGACGCTATGTTATGTACATAACATATATAGAATGGAAATTCTATATCGATATCTATCTATAGATAGTATGAATATGAAAATCAATATTTAAAGATTGGTACATATTAAACCTCTATTTTTATAGAATAAATAAAACATAGAGTAAAACTTTATACACTACAATAATAGATAGTATAGTAGAAAGAAATAGATTTGATTTCTTTCTACTATACTATATGGATTTCATAGAATTCTGCTAATTGTAGTCTGATCATTTCATTTAAAACGAAGACCCGAAATTGAAATCCTTTTTTCATTTTTTTCATTCAATCATTGTCATTGCGTTGATAAGAAATCAGAATTCATGTTTAAGTAAAATTTAAAATTAGTTACTTTGACTTACCGTTTTTACGTAAATTATAAGTAAAAAGGCAGTAGGAACTAGAATGAAGAGTGCAGTAGCTATAAATGCGAGAATATTTACTTCCATAATCTCTATGTTTTCTTTCTCTTTTATTTCTAAAAAATACTTCGGGATTTAATCCCATAGAAATGATAAATCTTTCGTCGGTAAATTCAATGGTATAAATTTTATCTCGATGATATCAAATCGGATCAATATCACGAATAACAATATCTGAGCTATCAAATCGATTCATCGTCGAGAATTAAATAGTATAACATAGGAAGATCTTTTATCCATACCAAATCAAAAAAATTACTTTCTGATGCAATCAAAAATTCCTTTTCCTTTTTTCTTTCTTCGAAAGAAAGAAAAAAAGGGGATCCCGTTTAGAAATGAGATTTTTTGTTATTTTTATTCCCTTTCACACACGAAATTGATATTTTTTTCATTGGATTTGTATCCATCGGGACTGACGGGGCTCGAACCCGCAGCTTCCGCCTTGACAGGGCGGTGCTCTGACCAATTGAACTACAATCCCAGGAAAAAATCGTATATCATACATACATATTCTTACAATTTCATTCAAACCTTTTCTTTTTCTATTTGAGATTCGAATCGTTGTACTGTAACTGAAAGAGGCGGACTCTTTTATATTGATATATATATGGGTCTGCACTTTAGCGAGATCGACACGGATTACTCGTAATCCGTTCGTTATTGCCCAATTGCCCAATCGATTGAAAAATGAATCAATGAAACAAAAAAAAGACTCTTTTTTTTTTTACTTTAATCCTTTCCTTAGACTTTATACTTACGGATCCTGTAAGGAATTTAGCAAAATCCGAGTGGAAAAAATATGTAATACGGAAAAAAAAAATAGCACTAGGGATGTATGAAATTTTTATTCTTCCGTATACGAGGCCCATCGGTCATTTTCAGAGAACAACAAATGGGTTATATCATTTCATGGTGGATCAGCAAATTTTTGGGCCGAGCTGGATTTGAACCAGCGTAGACATATTGCCAACGAATTTACAGTCCGTCCCCATTAACCGCTCGGGCATCGACCCAGGAAGAATCAATTTCAGTCTTTATTGATAATCCCTGATCAATTTCCTTTCGTAGTATCCTACCCCCAGGGGAAGTCGAATCCCCGTTGCCTCCTTGAAAGAGAGATGTCCTAAACCACTAGACGATGGGGGCATACTTGCCCGACCGCCATTATACTATGTTCATAGTATGAACAGTTTTTTGAAATTGTCAATATAATGGAATGATATGATTCGATCAGAAGGATCTTTCCAGCTTTCAGAATTCCATAAAATTTTTTGATTCATCATTTAAATTTCGAAATTGTTCATTCCCATCACCAATCTATAATAAAAAAAAAGAATAGAAAAAAGATAAGTAATGCGAAAGAAAACAAAAGAAAGAGAGAATCCTTTCAGGGAATGATTGATTTGTTGGAAGAGGCGAGGCATTAAAACCTCATTTCTTTCACCTCTAATATAAATCATTTTTTAACTATACTCTATTCACTAGGTAAATCCAATTTCTTGTTCCTTAATGAGTTGCTATGTACAAAAAATAGATCTATGTACATATATTCTAATCTTATTATCTTATTTATATATATAATAAGTATATGCAGTAACAAATAGATGTACTAAACTCATATTGGCTGGTTCCTTATTCAGGAATTGAATCAAATGAGGCCCCTTTAACTCAGTGTGGTAGAGTAACGCCATGGTAAGGCGTAAGTCATCGGTTCAAATCCGATAAGGGGCTTTTGACTTTTTTTTCATAAAATACTAAGAGCGGCATTCCTATTTGAAGGAAGAATAGAGATATTCTTGATATTTGTAAGAAGTTTCCGTTTGTAAATAAAAATAAAAAAAAAACTAAGGAAAGGAATAGTATAATTTCATTAAAAAATGGAATTATTAATTTTAATAAGTTATTGTTATCATTCTAATGAATTCGAATATAGTAAACTAATTCTAGTTAGAAAGTGAATTATTCTTATTTCTCGAAATATATTAATTTAATTAATTAATTATATATATTTTAGAATGTGATATCTCCTTTAATTGTCAGATATTCCTATTTTCTATTATTCCAATCAAAAAAATGGGAAAGATTCTAAAAAAAAAGTAAGTGGACCTAACCCATTGAATCATAACTATATCTACTATTCTGATATTCAAATTCGATAGAAATGAAATTCGAACAGTGGATCTTTTTTTCGTTTTTAATACCTCTTTGGTTTGGACTCCGCAAGAATCTGTCGATATTTCTGATTAAATCTTATTGTTCCTAGAGGTTCTATAGGAATAAATTGCTACTCCCCTCCTCCACGAAGAAGGGCTTATTCTATTCTAAGTTCCAACATACAAGTCATTTGACTTTAAAATATCTTTTTTCCGAATATCAGAAAAGATAAAATTACATTTCTATTATTTCTTTAAGATATGATATATATCTATAGAAATAAGAAATAATAGAAAAATCTATCAAATCATGACTTTGCGTATCAAATATTTTCTTTTCATATCTATGCATACGAGATTTTTACGGCAATTAATGGATGCGAAAACGAAACTTTCACTTAAGAATCTATGATTATTAAAAAAATTCCATACAATATTAAAGAAAGAATCTGACAGATAGATAAAAAAAAGTAAATAGAAAAAAATATTCGAATTTCTTACCTCGATCTGCAAACAAAAAAGTATACTTTGGAGTTTTTTTAATCTGAAAGAAAGGAAAATAGAACAAAGAAGACAATAAAAGAAATAAATGTAAAATAGTGTAAAATAGAAAGTAAAAATATGATCCTCTAGTAGTTTCCTAGACATAGAAATTAGAAGAATATATAAAACTATTTTTTTTATTTCACGAACAAGATTTAAGAAGAAGATTATTTGGTAAAAGGAGAGTAGTATGTCTGGGGATCTACTGGGAACGAGAGTTCGAAAAGGGATCATTTGTTTCTTGAACAGTTCTTTAAATTTTAAATAAATTATTTATCGGATTTACGAGTCATAAGACAATTCCTGATTCATGGCTTAGGGGATTTTTAA